TTTACTTTTGTTTATTATTGTATTGATAGGACTTCTCTTGTTCAGACCCTATGAATCGATTGAAACCGGAGATTCATACTAAAACCACGATGATTGAATAAAGCCCCCGACCAAGCTAAGTCCAAAGGTTCTCTGAGTAAGAACCATTTGATCATCACTTATTCAATGAATAGATGAAATCACTAATAAAAATCCAGAGAAACGTTTGCCCATTGGTCAAAAAAAAGCATAAATAAGCCAAAATTGGAAGGAAGAAAAATCCAATCCTTCGCTTTAGAATTCTAAATAATTCTATTCAAATCAAAATCTTTGAAATTTTTTGTGAGTCCGGTCGCGCGGTCTGAATAGTAAGTAGGAATCATAGTTCAAATATTTCTTGATCTATTCCATATATTCCGTGCTCCAGATACTATAGAATGAATATCCGACGAGGTAGAACCATCTCTATCAAGATGACAGACCCATTCTCTGTACTATCAATAGGATCAATTATAACAAGTCACACACTCATATTCCGGAAATACCGAAACAAAGGAATTCCACGGTCGAACTACCAGAATGGCTTCGAAATCTGAGTCCTAAGTGATTCATTCATTTTTGATTGAAAAGCCAGAACGCATGATTCTTATGGACCTAATTCATTGAAATTCCATCCAGTAAAACGGAAGAATTATAAATCTCCAAAATAATGGATAGGAATACTGCAAATAGAGCCATTGCGACACCCATCAAGGGGGTAGTTCCCCATCCAGGAGCTACTTTACCATATTCCGAATTTAATGGTTTCAATAAATCCCCTACAAAAGTTCGTCTTGGACCAGATCTAGAACTACCTTCAACGGTTTGTGTAGCCATAAATCCTATTGCATTGGTTGAGATCTGTTGACTTTGTATACCATTCCGTTGTAAATAAACGATCTTATCATAGATCCGTTGTGGTCTTGAAATTGGAAATTATATAATAATGGAAACAGCAACCTTAGTCGCCATCTTTATATCTGGGTTACTTGTAAGTTTTACCGGGTACGCCTTATATACCGCTTTTGGGCAACCCTCTCAACAACTAAGAGATCCATTCGAGGAACACGGGGACTAGTTGAAGTAATGAGCCTCCCATATTGGGGGGCTCATTACTTCAATTGAGATAATGAAAAATCATTTCACCTTTTTAGTCGGAACCTTAGGTGGTTCTCGAAAAAAGATAGCGAAAAAAATGATTCCTAGAGTAGAGACTAAGAGGAATGTATAAACCAATGCTTCCATAAATTCGATCGTGGTTTACAATTATAGCTTCCACACCTGTTCATTTGGGATTATCTCCCAGATAAAGAAAGAAAGGACAAGAGTCAAAATGAAAAAAAAAGGGGGCGGTGATTCAAATCCAGATTTCGCTGGTACCCTATATCAAAGTAAAAAAAAAAAGAAAAAATAGAGGCGAAAAATACCAAACCAATGTTGTATCAGACCACTTGTCTCCTTGTAGTTGGATCTCCAATCTTTTGGAATGTCCCAAATTCTACTTGAGCATCCAAATCCGGGTCAATACCAGCAAAAACATCTCTGAACAAGGTTCTAGCACCATGCCAAATGTGTCCGAAAAAGAAGAGCAAAGCAAACGAAGCATGTCCAAAAGTAAACCAGCCCCTTGGACTGCTACGAAAAACACCATCGGATTTCAAAGTAGCACGATCTAATTCAAAAATTTCACCCAATTGAGCACGTCTAGCATATTTTTTCACAGTAGCAGGATCGCTATAACTGACTCCATTGAGTTCGCCACCATAGAACTCAACAGTTACCCCTACCTGTTCGACACTATACTTCGATTCCGCCCTTCTAAAAGGAACATCGGCTCTCACAATTCCGTCTCCGTCTACCAAAACTACTGGAAATGTTTCGAAAAAAGTAGGCATACGACGCACAAAAAGCTCGCGCCCTTCTTTATCTCTAAAGATAGGGTGTCCTAACCATCCAACAGCTATTCCATCCCCGTTGTCCATTGCGCCCGCTCGGAATAATCCCCCTTTCGCTGGATTATTGCCGATGTAATCATAAAAAGCTAATTTTTCGGGAATTTTAGACCAAGCTTCTGATAAACTCTGATTTTCGGCTAAACCGGCGCCAACTCTTCGATATATTTCTTGCTGGAAGTATCCCTGATCCCATTGATAACGAGTGGGACCAAACAATTCGATCGGAGTAGTTGCTGAACCATACCACATAGTTCCAGCAACAACAAAAGCTGCAAAAAAGACAGCAGCGATACTACTGGAAAGGACGGTTTCAATATTACCCATACGTAATCCTTTGTATAGACGTTGGGGCGGACGGACACTAAGATGGAATAGACCCGCCAATATGCCCAAAGTCCCCGCTGCAATATGATGAGAGGCTATTCCTCCCGGAACAAAAGGATCAAACCCCTCTACGCCCCATGCAGGATTTACAGATTGTACCTTTCCAGTTAGTCCATAAGGATCGGACACCCATATTCCAGGACCATACAAACCTGTTACATGAAATGCGCCAAACCCAAAACAAGCTACTCCTGAGAGAAATAAATGAATTCCAAAGATCTTAGGCAAATCCAAAGAAGGTTTTCCTGTACGTTCATCACAGAATATTTCTAGATCCCAATACACCCAATGCCAAATAGCTGCCAAGAAGCACAAGCCAGAAAACACAATATGTGCGCCCGCCACACCTTCGTAACTCCAAATACCCGGATTCGTTATAGTCCCTCCTGTAATACTCCAACCGCCCCATGAATTGGTTATTCCTAAACGAGTCATGAAGGGTATAACGAACATACCTTGTCTCCACATTGGATCAAGAACGGGGTCAGAGGGATCAAAAACTGCTAATTCGTATAGAGCCATTGAACCCGCCCAACCAGAAACTAGAGCTGTATGCATTATATGGACAGAAAGCAACCGACCAGGATCATTCAATACGACGGTATGAACACGATACCAAGGCAAACCCATGGAAATACCCCTTTATCAAAAAAAAATAGACACTATGTAACTTTATCGCATTGGAAAAGACTATGCTATGGACCTCCCTTTTTTAGAGGATTATCTCGGAGCAAGGGTTAATATTTATTCTATTATTTATTCCATTTCGTTAGTCATAATGGAACAATTCTGTTCGTAGGAACAAAGAGAAGCAAATCTATTCTATACCCGATAAGTAACAATCCGCAATGGGGGGATTGGATTGGTCCCATTTTCTATGAGCGAATGCATAGATACTTGGTCATGATTCGAGCAGCCCGACCCATTCGTAAGAATTTTCCTTTATTCATCTCGTCTTCCTCTAGAAACTTGTCAATCTAGGGATAAAATACGAGAAACAGCAAAACTATGAAAACAATACTATGAAAACAATAAATCCATTGTTACGTTTCCACATCAAAGTGAAGCATAGTACTACTCAACCTCTTTTTTTTCATTTAATGCCTATTGGTGTTCCAAAAGTACCCTTTCGGAATCCTGGAGAGGAAGATGCAACTTGGATTGACTTATAGTGCGACTTGTCAGACATATTGGGTCATATGGAATTTCTCCGTTCTCTCCCCTGATCGAGATATCTTCTGTTTCGCCCCAAAAAGATTGATTGAACCAGCAATCAATATTTGGAGCGTGAAGTGCAATTAGATCCATTTTTGAAGGATTTATATTAATATGAAAATTATCAATTCGAATAATTTATGGTTGGCTTGTTTGGGCCAATAAAATGAACTATCTAGGCTCCGTTTAAAAAATACCCAATTGGTAATCGTAATATAATATATGTATGATTACCACTTGTATCATAAATGATTCCTATTTAGATTATACCATACGAGCAATCTCAAACTGACAATCAATGAAATATTCTTATAACTACATCGAATATTTGGTGGAAGACAGACACGAAAGAAATTGAAAAAAAAAAAGAAGTGGTATTGGGACCCTTTGTCCTATATGTGCAAATCAAAATCAGGCAGATTTTTACCCGGAGTAGAGCATAAACCTAAAAAAATAGAAGAGGCCCATTCAGGAACAAGAAAATAACACCGTAATTTGAATTGGAGTTCGGTGAAACAATAATATATCAATGAGAGGTTAGTTCGATGAGTTTAGTGGATTCTTTTTTAAGGAAAAGCGAACAAAAACTCATCCTTCTTGAAAAATGGAAGAAAAAGCCCCCTCGTTAGGACGAGGAAAAGTCCTGCTATGAAAAAAGAAAGAGAAGAGGGCTGGAATCAACAGATTGATTCTTTTTTTTTTTTCGCAATTTTTTGCGAACTGTATGCATCCAAAGGTGCGTGTATGGTTCCTAAGGGATACAATTTTGTCCTAATCAACCGACTTCATCGAGAAAGATTACTTTTTTTAGGTCAAGCAGTTGATAGTGAGATCTCGAACCAACTTATTGGTCTCATGGTATATCTTAGTCTAGAGGATGAGAACAGGGATCTTTATTTGTTTATAAACTCTCCCGGTGGATGGGTAATACCCGGAATAGCTATTTATGATACTATGCAATTTGTGCTACCAGATGTACATACAATATGCATGGGATTAGCTGCTTCAATGGGATCTTTCATCCTGGTCGGAGGAGAAATTACCAAACGTCTAGCATTCCCTCACGCTTGGCGCTAATGAGTTTTTTTATTTGAGAGAAAAAGAAGACTATGCTTTCGGCACATGCAATATGAATAAAATCATAAGTGATAATAGCACAGCACTTCGGATTCGATATGAGCAAACCATTATTGTTTTTTCATAACATGAGATTATATATCGAGAGAGTAGTATGAGACAAAAAAGGGTATTTCCAATTGGATCTTATCCATTGGGGGTCCAGTTCAGTGTCACAAACTTTTTTGTTTTCACACCAAAAGTATCTTTCTAATATTTATGTTATGAAAGAGTACTAAAATGAAAAAAAAAACAACAACTTTATTTTCCTTGTTTTGTTTGATCGGATCAAAAAGAAACTTTAGGATTGCTGAATCACAGACGAAATAAATATATAAAGCAACGGAACCATCATAGTATTTTGTAACTCCTGCGAAAGGAAGGGTGGTAAATGGATCACGATCACTTAAGGGTCTGATAGATCCTATTTATTTCTTTCCCCGATGGAAGGAACGGAAAAGTGAATTCCATTATGAAGCCGTATGCAATGCACAAAAAATGCCTGTACGGTTGTTCAATTCGATTTTTTTTTCTTGTTATTCTTTTTCGTTCGCCTGATCGTACGAGATAGAGGAAGCATTTAATTTTTTATGTTATATCATCAGGGTAATGATCCACCAACCTGCTAGTTCTTTTTATGAGGCACAAACGGGAGAATTTGTCCTGGAAGCGGAAGAACTGCTGAAACTCCGCGAAACCCTCACAAGGGTTTATGTACAAAGAACGGGTAACCCCTTATGGGTTGTATCCGAAGACATGGAAAGGGATGTTTTTATGTCAGCAACAGAAGCCCAAGCTCATGGAATTGTGGATCTTGTAGCGGTCGAAAATACCGGGGATTTCACGTAAAGAAGTAAAAGATTAACTAGAAATGATTCATCATCATCTGGTTAGGATTGATCTAAACCAGCCCATTCTGTATACGATTCAGCATGCCAACTATTAAACAACTTATTAGAAACACAAGACAGCAAATCAAAAATGTCACAAACTCCCCCGCTCTTCGGGGATGCCCTCAGCGTCGAGGAACATGTACTAGGGTGTATGTGCGACTCGTTCAGATCATGAGCTGGAACAAAAGAAAGGAGACCATTTTTCCAGTATCAATGACCAATACCAATGAATAGGATCGAAGAACTCCATTCACTATAAAATAAAAAAAAAAAAGACCTCTATTGTGATTGTGTATTAAATTTATGGTTTCCGTTGGTGCAAATCCAATCAACTCAATTTGAGATGAGAAGCAATTCCCCATTGGTGGCAAATGATTGATTATTCATTAAGCGGGGGAAAGTATTTAAGAAGCAGAAAGATTATGCTTCCACTCTTGCAAGAACGGACTAACAGGGTCAGCTACCTAGCCAACCTTCATAATTAAATGCCGTTACTGTATGGGTAGATCTTGTTGTGAAAAGACCTATTACTGGATAATTTATGGGTAGAGTCAAAGAATGTGAACTGTACAAGTTACTAATAACATTGATTCAATGAGGGAAGTGGCTCCGGTGTATAGAGAGGACCTCACCGTTTAAGAAGTAACCATAGAAACGATGTAACCCACTATTTCTTTATCCATTTACCTTTACTACTTAATATTATACTGAAATCACATTACTTAAATTTACAATTTACCATTTCTAAGTTAAATGCACGGAAAAATCGTGGTTGGGAAGGTCATAGTAGCAAAAGCCATTGGAATTTTTATTTTATACATCGGAAGAATCAGTTTTGTTATTAACAGACTAGGAAAGGGAAAAAGAATGACTGAAAGAAAAAAAATCAATTAGTTATTCATCAAAGTTGAATTTGATTCAATGACCAGAATTAAACGAGGGTATATAGCTCGGAGACGTAGAAAAAAAATTCGTTTATTTGCATCAACCTTTCGAGGGGCTCATTCACGACTTACTCGAACTACTATTCAACAGAAAATGAGAGCTTTGGTTTCTGCTCATCGAGATAGGCGCAAGCAAAAGATACATTTTCGTCGTTTGTGGATCGCTCGAATAAATGCAGTAATTCGCGATAACAAAGTATCTTATACTTATAGTCGATTAATAAATAATATGTACAAGAGGCAGCTGCTTCTTAATCGTAAAATACTTGCACAAATAGCTATATCAAATAGGAATTGTCTTTCCATGATTTCCAATGAGATCATTGAGATCATTAAATAAGGAGATTTGACGAAATCCACCAGAATTTTTTTAAGGGAGGTCCCCGGAGAATTAACTCCGGGAGGATAGAGTAGAACTTACTATTTATTCTGTAGAACTTACTATTCTAAATAAGAATAAAGTAGTAAAAATGAACGAACACGTTTCAATAAAAAAATCTTTTTTTCTTACGATGTGACAATCCAATCTGGATTCTCGAATTTTTCGAACAAGACATCAACCTGAAGTGGGGTGGGGTTCGGTTCGGATTGGAATTTGTATTCAATTGAGGAATAGGCCTATTTATTTCTTTCTGGTTCGAGGACCAGTAGTTCTAGGGGTCGACTCAGTTCTCTCAAATTGTTTCTCATTGTTAAGAAAAGGTAACGAAGATAAAATACGAGCTTGTTTTATAGCAATAGTAATTAATCGTTGTTGTTTCAAAGTCAATCTATTCACCCGTCTAGATAAAATTTTTCCTTGTTCACTAATAAATCGACTAATTAAACTCATGTTTCTATAATCAATTCGATCCCCCAATCCAATTGGGGGCAAACGCCGACGAAAAGATCGCTTGGATTTAAGAAAAAGTCGCTTGGATTTATCCATGTTTATTCCTTATCTCTAAAAAAAATCCTATTTCTGAATTCTAATTCATTTGGGATTCGACCGAAACAAAATAGGATTTAATTGGTTTATGGTTAGATTTAGCTATATATCCATATAGGTAATTTGTTCCTTGGAAGGGTGGCACACACATGTTCCGTTTGATCTATTTCTTTATCTCCCCATGAATCGTATGTTTGTAACAATAGGGACAGAATTTTTTCAATTCCAATCGATTAGGTGTATTGTGTCGATTTTTTTGAGTAATATATCTAGAAATACCTGGTGATTCTTTATTAATACCGTTTCGGATACAACTTTTACATTCCAAAATAACTTTTACTCTGACATCTTTACCCTTGGCCATAAATCTCCTTTGGATTTTTGATTCACTCAATTTTTCTATTTAGTTTATTGATTGTTGATTTTCGATCCGACACGAAGAAAAAAAGGGAAAAAAAGAAGTTGCTAACTCGAAATCCAGTTTTCTGAAAGATTTCGTTGCAATCAATGAAGTAATAAAAAAAAATAATAAGTAATACAATCGTTTCCAACTATCCATTTTGTCTAATTCCAGTATAGCATTTTACTTCATTCATTTAAGTATCTTCTATTCTTGTATGATTTTGTTGCCCTAGATCCCCATTTCAATTCTCCTTATAGAATTAGAACTAGAAATTGGAGCATGAACCCGAGTTTTGCTGCGGTTGAATTCTTTCTCGTTTCTTCTTTTTTACTTTATATCAGATCCTAAAAAACTGAAAAAAGAACAAAACACAGAAAGGGGGAGGGATTAGTCACAGACTAATTTATTGTATCTTTAATATTTTTCATTCCTTCCCATGTGAATAACTAGAATGAAAAAAAAGGGAATGTTAATGCATCCGGGAATAAACGATTGATCTCGATTAATAGACCTGCTAAAGATCCGAACCATAGAGTACTTAACACAGGTGCCACAGAGAGATATGTTTTTAGATTTCGCATTGTAAATCCTCCTTCTTAATTGTAATACATATATGATTGGATGCATATGTAATTAAGGATTACTTGTATTTTTACGCTAAATCCTTAAGTAAAATAGATATATATAACAACTGGGTAAATGAGATTTCACTTTTCTTACAACAGAAAAGGACATCCCCTTCGTTTCTTTTTTCTTTCTAAGCATTACCAATAAATATTCATTTATTCATACGTTGGGTTTCATATTATATATATAATGAATTCTTTCATTTTCATTCATTCCTTTTTTCTTATTCTTTATCTTTATTCTTAACTTAATATCTTAACTTAATATTTTTTTTTATTTAATTTAATATGTATTATTATATGTATTATAAGTATTATATGTATTATAAGTATTATAGTATTTTTAGTATTATTTGATTTTTCATTTTCATTATTTTATTATTAAATGTCATAGTTATATGTTATAGTTATAATATTAATAATATTATTAATATTCTATTTTAGGTTATATTATATGTTTTATGTTATATTATGTTTTTTTATATATGTTATATATATATATGAGACAAAAAAAAATAAGAAATGAAAAGATTTATGTATATAAATGGAGGAAATAACGATGTGGAAAACAAGATAGGGATTCTCTACAATGAAACTGTAGACTTATTGAAAGGGATGTAGCGCAGCTTGGTAGCGCGTTTGTTTTGGGTACAAAATGTCACGGGTTCAAATCCTGTCATCCCTACCTATTACTTCTCCTATGGGCAGTAACGAAGAATCAATTGATCTCAATTGAAATTGCACCTATAGAATATTTGAGTTTATAAAACTATATACATACAAACTTTGGAGGTACAAAAAGATACAAAAAGAATCCTTTTTTTTATGATCTTATCTATGTATTGTCACACATAGTCATAGTAAGAAAGCGCTCTTAGTTCAGTTCGGTAGAACGTGGGTCTCCAAAACCCGATGTCGTAGGTTCAAATCCTACAGAGCGTGATTCCGGCCTTCTTAGGTCAAATTATAATGAAATAACTTTACTAACTTGAACAGCAACCCGAACCCAAATTTGACCTCCTGTGGATTAAAAAAAAAAAGGAGGTCAATCAAAAAAAAAGGGATGTTACTTAATTAAAATGAAAATTAAAGGTCCAGCTGATCGCCGCGTCTGTATTGTAAATATGCAGTTACGAATAATCCAGCCAAAGTAATAGGAATTAGACCCAACACGATTCCAAATAGTAAAACTTCAATCATTTCAATTTGTTTGAAAAGGGGAAAAAGGGGAGGTAATATCTATTCCTAAATATTAATCCGAATCTCCTATGAATCTCAATAATCAATAATTGATAATTGATGCAGGAAAGAATTTTAGATTACCTGGAATCTCACAGAAACATTTATTCTTTTTTTTGTTTTAGTTCATTCAATCAATTTCAAATAAGTCGTATTTTGCTCAAACCAATAAATAGAATTGAGGTTATAGTTGAAGCCGCCAGTAGAAAACCGAAATAACTAGTTATAGTAAGCATGAAAGAGCTAAATGAGATGCATTTTTTTTATACATATGTTTAT